GCTTGGACCTTTTATGGCAGATCTCGGCGCACAGACTCCTTTTTTCTATATTTTTAGAGAGAGAGAATTGATATACGATCTATTTGAAGCTGCTACAGGTATGCGAATGATGCATAATTACTTTCGCATCGGAGGAGTAGCCGCCGATCTACCTTATGGATGGATCGATAAATGTTTAGATTTCTGTGATTATTTTTTACGAGGAGTTGTTGAATATCAACAACTTATTACACAGAATCCCATTTTTATAGAACGAGTTGAAGGAGTCGGTTTTATTAGCGGAGAAGAAGCAGTAAATTGGGGCTTATCGGGACCGATGTTACGAGCTTCTGGAATACAATGGGATCTTCGTAAAGTTGATCCTTATGAGTCTTACAACCAATTTGATTGGAAAATCCAATGGCAAAAAGAAGGGGATTCATTAGCTCGCTATTTAGTACGAATGGGTGAAATGAGGGAATCCATCAAAATTATTCAACAGGCTGTAGAGAAAATTCCTGGGGGTCCTTATGAGAATTTAGAAGTCCGACGCTTTAAGAAAGCAAAGAATTCCGAATGGAATGATTTTGAATATCGATTTCTTGGTAAAAAACCTTCGCCCAATTTTGAATTGTCAAAGCAAGAGCTTTATGTAAGAGTGGAAGCTCCAAAAGGTGAATTAGGAATTTATCTGGTAGGAGATGATAGTCTTTTCCCCTGGAGATGGAAAATTCGTCCACCTGGTTTTATTAATTTGCAAATTCTTCCTCAACTAGTTAAAAAAATGAAATTGGCTGATATCATGACGATATTAGGTAGTATAGATATCATTATGGGGGAAGTTGATCGTTGAAATGATAATAGATAGGGTAGAGGTAGAAACTATCAATTCTTTTTCGAAATCGGAATTATTAAAAGAAGTCTATGGACTGATATGGATTCTACCTATTTTGACCCTCCTACTGGGAATCACAATAGAAGTACTGGTAATTGTGTGGTTAGAAAGAGAAATATCCGCATCGATACAACAACGTATTGGTCCTGAATATGCTGGCCCCCTGGGACTGCTTCAAGCTATAGCCGATGGAACTAAGCTCCTTTTTAAGGAGGATATCCTGCCATCCCGAGGAGATATTCCTTTATTTAGCATTGGACCCTCTATAGCAGTCATATCAATTTTATTAAGTTTTTTAGTTATCCCTTTAGGATATCGTTTTGTTTTAGCCGATCTTAGTATTGGTGTTTTTTTATGGATTGCCATTTCAAGTATTGCTCCTATTGGTCTTCTTATGGCAGGATATAGCTCAAATAATAAATATTCTTTTTTAGGCGGTCTACGAGCTGCTGCTCAATCTATTAGTTATGAAATACCATTAACTTTTTGTGTGCTAGCAATATCTCTACGTGTGATTCGTTAAAATAGGATCTTTTTCCTCTAAAATCCATTGAATATTTATCTTCCTTTTCTTATTCTATATTCGGGTTGGTAAGTTAAACTAGATAGCTATATGAGTGAAACAAAACAGCTTATTAATTTGTAGTAAAAAGAAAAAATCTCATTTCCTACGTACAAGAAAAAAGTTGAAGTAAACATAAGCAGTGTAAACTCTTTACCCCAAGGTTGAGATTTTTTGATTAGTCATCATATCTTGAAGCGGGCAAGAATAAAGGATTCGCGATATGGAATTCCATTATCCTAGTTATTACTATAACTTATAATCATAAGAGGAATCCATCAAAAGTTAGTGAGGGGTTAGGAACACTAAAGTACATAAAGGATTAGTAATGAGGAAATCTAAGGCATTAGAGATTTTTCCTCATAAAAGGAATCATAATAAGGACTTGAAATTGGTAGAAATGATCAAGTAGTACTTTCTTCGGATTCCGATCCAGAGTATGTTCCCATTCACTTGTTAAGGAAATGGCTATCAAGAACGAATTAACCCTTTATTCCTTTTTTCTTTTTAAGTACCCCTCCCGGGGGAAAGAAGAATAGGACAAAAGATATGGAATGCAATACAAAAAAAGATCTTTATTTATTCTTTCCTTCCTCTATTCATATTCATACAGAATTCCTCATGAACTAATGCCCAATTCTTTTCATTTATTAATTGCTATAACGAGTGTTTTATTCCAAGATTAAGTTATTGCTGAACAAAGAAAAATTCTCATTATATTATAAAGGGCGAGATCAATTCGGAAGCGCTTTTTCTTATTCTAGCAGACGGAATTCCTTTGGTCTAATTTAGGACTTTCCAATCGATTTTATCTTACCTAATTCTATCTACGCCCAGGGGGATAATACCGAAATGAAACAACCCTTTCCTTTTTTCTGATCATAGAGAAGCCGTATGAAGCTAAGGTTTCATGTACGGTTTTGGAATAGCGGTGGGAACTGTGATGTTATCATCGACTATGATTATCTAACAGTTCAAGTACAGTTGATATAGTTGAAGCACAGTCAAAATATGGTTTTTTTGGATGGAATCTTTGGCGTCAGCCTATAGGTTTTCTGGTTTTTCTAATTTCTTCTTTGGCAGAATGTGAAAGATTACCCTTTGATTTACCAGAAGCAGAGGAAGAATTAGTAGCAGGTTATCAAACCGAATATTCCGGTATCAAATATGGTTTATTTTATCTTGTTTCTTACCTAAATTTATTAGTTTCCTCTTTATTTGTAACAGTTCTCTACTTAGGCGGGTGGAATTTATCTATTCCCTATATATCCTTTTTTGGATTTTTCCAAATGAATAAAATGGTTGGAATTTTGGAAATGACAATGGGTATCTTTATTACATTAACTAAAGCTTATTTATTTCTCTTCATTTCTATCACAATAAGATGGACTTTACCCAGGATGAGAATGGATCAGTTATTAAATCTTGGATGGAAATTTCTTTTACCTATTTCCCTGGGCAATCTCTTATTAACAACTTCTTCCCAACTTGTTTCACTATAAATAAGATAATACAATAATAATAAGAATATTTTCAACACAAAAATTCTCTCAAACAAGAGAAAGAAACATACCTTTTTCATAGATATTTATAATATGTTCCCTATGGTAACTGGGTTCATGAGTTATGGTCAACAAACAATACGCGCTGCAAGGTACATTGGTCAAAGTTTCATAATTACCTTATCCCACACAAATCGTTTACCTATAACGATTCACTACCCTTATGAAAAATCAATTACATCGGAGCGTTTCCGGGGGCGAATCCACTTTGAATTTGATAAATGTATTGCTTGTGAAGTATGTGTTCGCGTATGCCCGATAGATCTACCCCTTGTGGATTGGAGATTTGAAAAGGATATTAAAAGGAAACAATTGCTTAATTATAGTATTGATTTTGGAGTTTGTATATTTTGTGGTAATTGTGTTGAGTACTGTCCGACAAGCTGTTTATCAATGACTGAAGAATATGAACTTTCTACTTATGATCGTCATGAATTGAATTACAATCAAATTGCTTTGAGTCGGTTACCAATCTCCATAATGGGAGATTACACAATTCAAACAATTAGGAATTCGACTCAAAGTAAAATAGACGAAGAAAAATCTTTGAATTCAAGAACGATTACTAATTACTAGGATTTTTCTTTTTTGTTAGAAAAATCCAATAGTTCTTTACTAACTATAAAGAAAAACGAATAACTACTGCTTATTGCAAATTATTCCTGATTTAAAATGAGAGTAGATTTTCGTGATGTGATTTCTAACTATACAACTTATATACAAAAAATATCCTAATCCCTTTTTCCTTCCTTGAATCTTTTAGTTTTAGTCAGTTCATGAAAAATTTTATACTATTAATTTATTCTTATCCATAATGGATTTACCTGGACCAATACATGAGATTCTTGTGCTATTTGGGGAATTTTTTCTTCTACTAGGGGGCATAGGAGTAGTATTACTTACCAACCCAATTTATTCTGCCTTTTCGCTGGGATTAGTTCTTATTTGTATATCCTTATTCTATATTTTATTGAATTCCTACTTTGTAGCTGTCGCACAACTTCTTATTTATGTGGGAGCCATAAATGTCTTGATCATATTTGCCGTAATGTTCATAGATGGCTCAGAATGGTCTAAAAATAAGAATTATTGGACTATTGGAGATGGGTTCACTTCACTCGTTTGTATAACTATTCTTTTTTCACTAATGACTACTATCCCAGATACGTCATGGTATGGAATTCTTTGGACTACAAGATCAAACCAAATAGTAGAACAGGGTCTCATAAATAACGTTCAACAAATTGGGATTCATTTAGCAACTGATTTTTATCTTCCGTTTGAACTCATTTCTATAATTCTTCTAGTTTCTTTAATAGGTGCAATTACTATGGCTCGGCAATAAGAAATACTTAGAATGAGTCAAAATTCTTAGAATTTCAAATCTAAAATAAGTAACTAAAATAAATAACTAAAGAATCACAATTTTGATTTAGTAAAACCCATCTACTGCCAACAAATACCTTCTCTTCTCTTTTGTTGTGTAATTGTTCTATTCTAATTAATTGAATCGGTTCAATTCTTGTCCTCATATTGAAATGAATCGAGATTGATAAGGAGTTAGTTAATGATGTTTGAGCATGTACTTTTTTTGAGTGTCTATTTATTTTCGATTGGTATCTATGGATTGATCACAAGCCGAAACATGGTTAGAGCTCTAATATGTCTTGAACTTATACTGAATTCAATTAATCTAAATCTCGTAACATTTTCTGATCTATTTGATAGTCGCCAATTAAAAGGAGACATTTTCGCAATTTTTGTTATAGCCCTTGCGGCTGCTGAAGCAGCTATTGGACTATCCATTCTTTCTTCCATCCATCGTAACAGGAAATCAACTCGTATCAATCAATCTAATTTTTTGAATAATTAGACTTTTGAATAATTAGACATAGAATCCTCTAAACAAATAAACAAAGGCGCACATATAATGATAATATAAAATTCAAATATTAAGATGAATAGAAATCGAATACTATTTTCTTATTATTTTATTATTTTAGAATATCTATTTTTTGAGTAGGTTATTGTATAGTATTCTTTTTTACTTATTGAATTTTTGCAATTCATTGATATTGCAATTTGAATATTGCAATAATTTATATTGAAAAGACGATAGCCAATTTATTGGCTAGTTCGAATTCGTATGTACAATTCGTATAATTATGATTGTTGAAGACCCAAATTCAAGTCTCTTGGCTCTTTTCACGCTTTCTCACAAACGGATTAAGAAATATATTGCATTATTTATTTGTTGAAGTTTGGATAAACCATTGCTTCGTCTGGTGCCTACAATACATATGACTCATATAGTACTAATTTCATTTTTACCAGATCGAAAATTTTGATGTTGAAAAGGAAAATTTATAGATCCAATGTCACATTCCGTAAAAATTTATGATACATGTATAGGATGCACTCAATGTGTACGAGCTTGTCCAACAGATGTATTAGAAATGATACCCTGGGATGGGTGTAAAGCCAAGCAAATTGCTTCTGCCCCGAGAACCGAAGATTGTGTGGGTTGTAAGAGATGCGAATCTGCCTGCCCAACAGATTTTTTAAGTGTCCGCGTTTATTTAGGGCCTGAAACAACCCGCAGCATGGCTCTATCTTATTGATACGTTACAAAAAACTCCACTTGAATCGTCTGATTCCTCTTTACCGAAGAAGCCTGTGCTCGAAATAAGCGAGCACGGGCTTTTCTGGTCAAAACGTATCTTGTCTTTATCACTTTATCATGAGTTATTTTCCTTGGTTAACAATACTTGTTGTTTTGCCGATATTTGCAGGTTCATTAATTTTCTTTTTACCTCATAGGGGAAACAAAATCGTTAGGTGGTATACTATATCTATTTGTTTATTAGAATTCCTTCTAATGACTTATGCATTCTGTTATCATTTCCAATTGGAGGATCCCTTAATCCAATTAAAGGAGGATTCTAAATGGATAGATGTCTTTGATTTCCACTGGAGATTGGGAATCGATGGACTTTCATTAGGATCTATTTTATTGACAGGATTTATCACTACTTTAGCTACTTTAGCAGCTTGGCCGGTTACCCGGAATTCGCGATTATTCTATTTCCTGATGCTAGCAATGTATAGTGGTCAAATAGGATTATTTTCTTCGCGAGACCTTTTACTTTTTTTTATCATGTGGGAGTTAGAATTAATTCCTGTTTACTTACTTTTATCCATGTGGGGGGGAAAGAGGCGTCTGTATTCAGCTACAAAGTTTATTTTGTATACTGCAGGCGGTTCCATTTTTTTCTTAATCGGAGTTCTAGGTATGGGCTTATATGGTTCCAACGAACCAAGATTAGATTTGGAAAGATTAATTAATCGATCATACCCTGCAACATTGGAAATACTATTTTATTTGGGCTTCCTTATTGCTTATGCTGTCAAATTGCCAATTATACCCCTACATACGTGGTTACCAGATACCCATGGGGAAGCGCATTACAGTACATGTATGCTTTTAGCGGGAATCCTATTAAAGATGGGAGCATACGGATTGATTCGGATCAATATGGAATTGTTACCTCATGCTCATTATCTATTTTCCCCCTGGTTGGTAATAATAGGAGCGATGCAAATAATCTATGCAGCTTCAACTTCTCTTGGTCAACGAAATTTCAAAAAAAGAATAGCCTATTCCTCCGTATCTCACATGGGTTTCATAATTATAGGAATTGGTTCCATAACCAACATTGGACTCAATGGAGCTATTTTACAAATACTATCCCATGGATTTATTGGTGCTACACTTTTTTTCTTGGCGGGAACGGCTTGTGATAGAATGCGTCTTGTTTATCTCGAAGAACTGGGGGGGATATCTATCCCAATGCCGAAAATTTTTACCATGTTTAGTAGCTTTTCAATGGCTTCTCTTGCCTTACCAGGAATGAGCGGTTTTGTTGCAGAATTAGTAGTATTTTTTGGACTAATTACTAGTCCCAAATTTCTGTTAATGCCAAAAATGCTAATTACTTTTGTAATGGCAATTGGAATGATATTAACTCCTATTTATTTATTATCTATGTTACGCCAGATGTTCTATGGATACAAGCTATTTCATGTTCCAAACGCAAATTTTGTGGATTCTGGACCGCGAGAACTCTTTCTTTTAATCTGTATCTTTTTACCAGTAATAGGAATTGGTATTTATCCAGATTTTGTTCTCTCGCTATCCGTTGACAGGGTAGAGGCTCTCTTATCCAATTATTATCCTAAATAGGATTTTTTTTTTAACTAGTCCGCTCTATACTCTATATTCCATAGTGGAAAAACCAAATAATTCAGAAAAAAGTAAAAAAGTCTAAGTCTAATTAGATATATCTCGAATTTTTGAGAACCCTTTGAGAAGGCGTTCAAGGGGTTCTCAAATCAAACAAAAATGGAAAAACTTTCATTTCATGAAGGTTTTATGTTATGTAATCATTTAGATGGTAATGTAAATGAACCATAACTATGTAAACCTATTCCTAATAGATTGATACCAAAATAGCAGATCCAAATTATAAGAAATCCTATTGAAGCTACAAGTGCGGAATTCGTACCCTTCCAATTTGGATTTGTTCTACTATGTAAATAAATTGCGAATATGGTCCAAGTAATAAATGCCCAAGTTTCCTTAGGATCCCAATTCCAATAGGATCCCCACGCCTCATTAGCCCATACTGCTCCACAAAGAATACCTATGGTTAAAAGGGTAAACCCTAGGCTAATGACACGATAACTCCAAGAATCCAAACGCTCAGTTAATTGATATTTGTAATAATTTGAAAATGAAGGAAAAGAGGTGTTTTTTAAAGCACTTCTTTTTGCATAGAAATATTCAATCTCACTAAACTCACTAAAGAAAAATGTTTTAAGTAAAACATTTTTTTTCTTTTTAGAAAAGAAATCGAAATTCTTTCGAAATTTAATGATTAGAAGAGCGGCGGATAATAAGGATCCGCACAAAAGAGTTGCATAGCTTAGTAACATCATACTGACATGCATCATTAACCACTGAGATTGTAGAGCAGGTACTAGTATTGTGGATTGATGCATTTCAGTTAAAAGACCCGACGTGGCAAAGCCTTGCGTTAAAATAGTACTTGGCGTAGTTATTGTGCTTAAATCATTTTTAGAGTTCTGTATCTTAGGAATCGTATGAAGAATATACAGAGCCCATGAAAGGAAGATCAATGACTCATATAAATTACTTAATGGAAAATGTCCCGAAGAAGCCCAACGAGAAACTAAGAATCCTGTTATAGATAAAAAAGTTGCTATCATTCCTTTTTCTGACGAATCATGTAATCCCCCAAGTTCACGAACTAATAAGGTTATCAAATGAATCGTAATCACAATTGAAATAGTTGAGAAAGAGATATGAGTTAGTATATGTTCTAAAGTTGCAAATAGCATAAGGAGAAGGTCCCATTACAAAATTGGAAATTTCGAATTGAATCCATTTTCTAATCTATTGTATTCTTTTTCGAGAATGCCGCCACTCGGACTCGAACCGAGATGCTTGAGCACTGCTTCCTAAGAGCAGCGTGTCTACCAATTTCACCATGGCGGCTAACTTGAAATAATAGAGAACTTAAAAGAATAATAGTTATTCTCTGGCAAATCGTCGAGATTGGGAGAGTCCATAGAATTTAGGAACATTAGAATCTTCATTAAAATAGACTTCGTTTGGTAGTATCATTGCGGATTTTTTTAACAAAAAACTCTTGCTTTGCTCAATAGAAACAAAGCTTGAAAGAGTTGGAACTGTTTTTTCTCAGTTGCAATATAGAACTAATTTTTTCTAATTAGTTTCTCATTGAAATTATTTCAAATCTTTCAATGCAATGGACAAAATCCAAAAAACCTTTTCTATCTATCCATTAGAATTTCTAGAATTTCATCATTAAATACAAAGAATTTTGGATTTTAGCAAAATTTCTAGAATGAAAGCCTTTATTCTCTTATTAATACGATTTACCAAGCCTAAACCAATTTATTTGTGGATTTTGGATAAGATAGGTAGAAGGTGTAAGTCCTATTGCAAGAATACTCTACTTTTCATAATAGAATCCTCATATTTTATTATGAGGATTCTATTATGAAAAGTTCGTTGATAGGAAAAGAATACTTAGGACACAGTATAGCAAAAACTTTTGTTCTATATATCAGAGGGGTTAGTTCTAAGAATATTGTACCGAGGAATTCGACACATAAAAGTACATTCATTAATTAATCCGAATTATTCATATTAAATAATTGGAATTTCTTTTGGATAGGTCAATTCAAATTATTCCAAAACCAGATTATTTGTTTGTTGCCCAGAAAAACCCTTTGGTTTTGGATGCTCGTTGCCGCTGGAAAATGATCTTGATTTTGCTAAAGAATAAGATTGTACTATGGAAAAATAAGTCTTTTTCTTCCAAAGATTTTTACGAATACGCTTTTTTGACATCGAAGTACGTTTTTTTGGAACTGCCATTTAAAAAGGAGATTACTTTTTTCTAGTTGTATGTGAAAGACATCTATTGCCGCAAATCAATCCTTCTTTCTGCTTTTTCTTAGAAATCAATCCTTCTTTCTGCTTTTTCTTAGTATTTATACTTAGATACTGAACTGAAATTCTGAATTCTTTTTTATTTCATTTTCTCTAATGCGGATAAGACAAGAATTTTTTAGCATATTTTTCATTTAGCATATTTTTCATATATATTTTGGATTTTGTTTTAATAATATAGAATATATACAAAGGTTTTCTATTTAAATCAATTTATATATCAAGTATAATTCATATATAGATATATGGTACGGGGGTCTATCCCCCATATAAGATGGGGGGATAAAAGGAAGGGAAAATTCAAATAGTTAATTAAGTTCAGAATGGTATTCCATAATTGAATTCCAATCAAAACAAAAAAAAATAGTTAGTCTCTTAAACAAGACATTCTAAAACTTAGGTAATTCTAGTCATTAGGATTTCTGTTCTATATGAAGTAAGGAATATTCGAGAATTTCCTATAAACATAGGTTTTCATTGGAATTCAATCAATCAGTTACGAAACATGAGAGTTGCTTCATCTTCATTGTAATAGAAAGAAATACAAAAATGAATAAAAAAATGAATAGAAAGTAAAATGATTCAATCCTTTTTTATATTTTAATAAATATCCTTCTTTAGATAATAACTAAGTAACAAAGTTATTTGATTAACTTTTTGAATTTAACCAAGTAAACCCATTCTTCATTTTTGATTATTTCAATGAGAGAAATTTGGAAAAATGAAGAATTCCAGTATTTTGTCTTATTCTTTTTTTTTTTTTATTCCTTCAGAAAGAGATAAGAATTGGTTTGGTGAATCGGAAACAATTTTATTTTCTAAAAAAATTGAAGTAAAAATTTCCATTTCTTTTCTTATGGAACATACATATCAATATGCATGGGTAATCCCTCTTCTCCCACTTCCAGTTATTATGTCAATGGGGTTTGGACTTATTCTTATTCCGACAGCAACAAAAAATCTTCGTCGCATATGGGCTTTTCCTAGTGTTTTACTCTTAAGTATAGCTATGGTATTCTCAGTTCACCTATCTATTCAACAAATAAATGGAAGTTCTATCTATCAATATCTATGGTCTTGGACCGTCAATAATGATTTTTCCTTAGAATTTGGATACTTGATCGACCCGCTTACTTCTATTATGTTAATACTAATTACTACAGTAGGAATCCTCGTTCTTATTTATAGTGACGATTATATGTCTCACGATGAAGGATATTTGAGATTTTTTGTTTATATAAGTTTTTTCAATACTTCCATGTTGGGATTGGTTACTAGTTCCAATTTGATACAAATTTATTTTTTTTGGGAACTTGTGGGAATGTGTTCCTATTTATTGATAGGCTTTTGGTTTACACGGCCAATTGCAGCGAGTGCTTGTCAAAAAGCTTTTGTAACTAATCGTGTAGGGGATTTTGGTCTGTTATTAGGAATTTTAGGTTTTTTTTGGATAACAGGTAGTTTAGAGTTTCGGGATTTGTTCAAAATAGCTAATAACTGGATTCCTAATAATGGGATTAATTCCTTACTTACTACTTTGTGTGCTTTTTTATTATTCCTTGGTGCAGTTGCAAAATCTGCACAATTCCCTCTTCACGTATGGTTACCCGATGCTATGGAAGGACCCACTCCCATTTCGGCTCTTATACACGCAGCAACTATGGTTGCTGCGGGGATTTTTCTTCTAGCTCGACTTCTTCCTCTTTTCATATCCCTACCTTTAATAATGAGTTTCATTTCTTTAGTAGGTACAATAACACTCTTCTTAGGAGCTACTTTAGCTCTTGCTCAGAGAGATATTAAAAGAAGCTTAGCCTATTCTACAATGTCTCAATTGGGTTATATGATGTTAGCTCTAGGTATAGGTTCTTATCAAGCTGCTTTATTCCATTTGATCACTCATGCTTATTCGAAAGCTTTATTGTTCTTGGGATCCGGATCCGTTATTCATTCAATGGAACCTCTTGTTGGATATTCACCAGATAAAAGTCAGAATATGGTTCTTATGGGTGGTTTAAGAAAATACGTTCCAATTACAAGAACGACTTTTTTATGGGGTACGCTTTCTCTTTGTGGTATTCCACCTCTTGCTTGCTTCTGGTCCAAAGATGAAATCCTTAGTAATAGTTGGTTGTATTCACCCTTTTTTGGAATAATAGCCTCTTTTACTGCAGGATTAACTGCGTTTTATATGTTTCGGATATATTTACTTACTTTTGATGGGTACCTGCGTGTTCATTTTCAAAATTACAGTAGCACTAAAGAGGGCTCGTTGTATTCAATATCCTTATGGGGAAAAAGGATACCCAAAGGAGTGAATAGAGATTTCATTTTATCAACAACGAAGAGTGGAGTTTCTTTTTTTTCACAAAATATATCCAAAATTCATGGTAATACAAGAAATAGGATAGGGTCCTTTAGTACTTCCTTTGGGGTTAAAAACCCTTTTGTCTATCCTCATGAAACGGGAAATACTATGCTATTCCCTCTTTTTATATTACTGCTTTTTACTTTGTTCATTGGATCCATAGGAATCCATTTTGATAATGGAGTAATGGATAATGGAATAGCGGAGTTAACCATATTATCAAAGTGGTTAACTCCCTCAATAAGCTTTTTCCAGGAAAGTTCTAATTCTTCCATAAATTCATATGAATTTATCACTAATGCAATTTCTTCTGTAAGTCTAGCTATGTTTGGTCTATTCATAGCATATATCTTCTATGGATCTGCTTATTCTTTTTTTCAGAATTTATATTTAAAAAATTCCCTTGTAAAAGAGAGTCCGAAAAAGTCTTTTTTGGATCAAGTAAAAAAAAAGATATACAGTTGGTCATATAATCGTGGTTATATAGATATTTTCTATACTAGGGTCTTTACCCTGGGTATAAGAGGATTAACCGAACTAACGCAGTTTTTCGATAAGGGTGTCATTGATGGAATTACCAATGGGGTAGGTCTTGCTGGTTTTTGTATAGGAGAAGAAATTAAATATGTAGGGGGAGGGCGAATATCGTCTTATTTATTCTTTTTTTTATGTTATGTATCCGTGTTCTTATTCTTTTTTCTTTCTTAACTTAAGGAATTCCCCTGTCTCCTGCCTAAAGAGCCCCTTATTCCCCTTCCTATCTCCTTCTACCATCTCTCTCCCTTTTCTACCATCTCTCTCTTTCTATCTCCCTCCTAAGGTAAGTATTGTATAATAGTTCGGTTTTCCGCGATTTTTTCCATTCCTCTGTGTAAATACCCTAATATGGGTTCACAATCAATAACATCTTCACCATCGAGAGTAACGATCAGTCGAAGAACACCATGCATTGATGGGTGGTGAGGGCCCATATTGACTATCATGAGATCTTTTCTTGTAAGCGGTAGACTCATATCCTTTCTTCCTTAATTCATTATTCCATGAAAATGGATTATTCCATGAATTCCTCAAAACGAGGCTCATCAAAATGAAAAATCTAAGACTACTATAAGACTACTAATAAAATAAGAAAAAAATTCGAACGATTAAATTACTTCTCCCTAATATCCAACTGACTGATTAATTTCTTATAACGTACTCTATTTTTCTTTGCCAAATAAGCTAGCAAACGTTGACGTTTTCCCAAAAGTCTTCGTAGACCTCTTTCCGATGAAAAATCTTTTTTGTGTAATTCCAAATGTGAAGCAAGTCTCCGTATCTTATTGGTGAAACTGAATACTTGAAATTCAACAGAACCCCTGTTTTCTTCTTTTTCTTCTTTAACCATAAATCCAAAAATTTTTCTACCTCCTTTCTTTTTCTTGTATTTTTCTGATCAGGAAAAATACAAAATTATGTCAGTTATTTTGAAGTTATTCTAATCTCGTACACACAAAAATTTGCAATTATTCATCTACTACTGGAATTTGGATTTATTTTATCGATGCAAATTGGATTTGGATAGAAGGGTACATTCTTTTATTTTAGATAGAAGAAATGTTTCTTCTATCTAAAATAAAAGAATTTTGCTGATTTATTTATTGCTATATCCAATTTATGGAATTGATACACCATTTAATTGATATCGTTTAGCAAAATGAAACACAGCATATGCATCCATCTTTCGGCTCGAGAATTTCACGGGATAGAGATATGGTATAAGAAATAGGCTATTAAGTAACTCTAAATGAATTGTGGATACATCTGTATCCTTAACATACTGAAACGACTGCCATTATTCGTATCAAACCAATAGCGATTCATACAAGCTAAATCTTCTAATCAATGGTGGGCCAATAATGAATTTTTTTGCATATGTATTAAGACGCTTGGCCTGATTTCGAAATTGTCCAGAGTTTTTTATGTTGTTTTCATTGCAAAATGATGGATCTCCTTCCGTAACTTTCCAATTACGAGTACGAGAATTGAAAGACATGAAAATTCTCAATTCTCTACGGCGTCTAGGAGATAGATAGAATATTTTCAGGAACAAGAAAATCAGAAGAATCTTTCTCTCTATTCACTACCATTCCTCGTCTTCGACTTCTATTAGTTTCTTTTCTTCTTTAATGCAATAGCTATAGTTTGATATAGAATCCATTTCTCAAAGTAATGGAAACCATTCTCTTATAGGAAATGCTTCGAAAATCGCTATTCCATCTTTTAGGTATCGTGAAAAGTGATACCTGTGAAGATCGTGCATTTCAGTCACATTCAGATCCGTTTTTCGAGTCCATGATATAACCAAATTGGATGGATCTTCCACCCGTTTAGCTAAGAAAGAATAGATGCAGAGGTGGATAATAGATCGATATGAAGATCATGAGCTGCCCCATAATGAAACCGCCAGTAGTCGCGAATATCTCCTTCTTCCCTAATCCAAGATTGGAGAAAGAAGATCTAAGAGGGACCTATGGAGAATGTGGTCAGAAATCCATAATAGAGTCCGACCACAACGACCGAATTAATTATCCTCATCGAGAAACTTAGACTACTAAGTAGAAAAGATTTGAAAATCATGGCATGGGTCTCCTTTTTTTCTTTCTTTAGAGTTTTCTATATGCACAATTTCTCGATGTTTCGATGAGAATTTCTTGACTTTCCATATATAGAAAGAGATAGACTATAAATGACATCTCTTATGTAAATAAGACCAAAGGGATGGATATTAAATGATAGGAAGTGCTAGGAAGTGAAATAGAATGAAATAGAGCCACTTTGGGCTTCCCTATGAAATGAGGCATGGAACGGAGTCACTACGAAGAAATTCCGGGAGTTACGAAAGAAGCTTCGGACTCATATTGTTCATGGGTTGAGAGCGGGAGTTGAACTCTAGGAGATCGAATCTCCCCTTGTTCCTCAGTAGCTCAGTGGTAGAGCGGTCGGCTGTTAACTGACTGGTCGTAGGTTCGAATCCTACTTGGGGAGATTTGATTCATTCTTTAATGTAAGAATAAAGAATTGAATTAAAGG